CCCCTCTCTAGTTTGTCCACTACCCTTTATATACTTTCATAGACTTTATATATAATATATAATAAGTGCTGATACATATGAAAAAAATCCAAACTAAGACTAGGAGTCTTTGACGAACAGGATCAAGAATCCTTATTATTTCGACACAAGAAAGAGGTGTAGAAAATTCCTTTTCTTGTGCCGAAGACTAGGAAGACAAATAACCCCTCCCAGAATTTTCTGTTCCCCGCATTTATTCGTTCTATTCCCCGCTTACTTATGTCTAGTATCTAGTCGAATTTCATTCTATTAGAAAAAGCTATTGATGCATTTTATGACATTTGAATCTGGCAATACTAAGATAGTAACACCAACCCAATTTGGAGAAAAAAACACAGAAAGAAGGGGTCAAGTTGAAGAGTCTTCTTCTTTACAATCTACATACTATGACTAGGAATGCGGTACAAGGCATTCCCGGAATCTTGTAGAAAAAGAGTATATATAAGCAAAAGGATTTTCATAATTTGATTTTTTCTCACAGAGACTCCCCCAGTTTTGGGCTTTTTACGAGCTTGATGTCGATAAATCCGCAAGTCTAGAAATTCATTTCGGACAATTGAACCTTCTCGAACTGTTTCTTTTTAAGAACCAAAAATATTTGTGCCAAAATAACAGATGCCAAGAAGAACAAAAGGCCTTGGACACGTAATGGATCTTGAAGTACTATTTCTGCATCTCCCTGACCAAATCCGCCCACATTGGGATTACTCGTCAAGGGTTGATCAAATTTGATAGATTCGCCTTCTGAAACAAGAAGCTCTGGTCCGGGAGGGATAATATCAACCACTTGATGTCCATCTGATGGATCCGCTATGGTTATTTCGTACCCCCCTTTTTCTTTTCGTATTATTTTGTTTACTATACCCGCTCCTGTAGCATTATAAACTGTATTGTTACTTTTGTTCCCGTCGGGATAAATCTGACCCCTTCCCCTGTTTCCGCCCACATATATAGGGTATTTTAAGAAGTGAATATCTTTCTTGGTAACTGGGTCCGGGGAAAGAATAGGAAAGGTGATTTCACTATATTTCTGACCAGGAACAGGGCCTATCACAAGAATATTTTTTTTATTCGGTCGGTAACTCTGAAAAGACAGATTGCCTATCTTTTCTTTCATCTCGGGAGAAATACGATCGGGAGGAGCTAATTCAAACCCCTCCGGTAAAATAAGAACAGCCCCCACATTCAAAGACCCCCTTTTCCCATTAGCAAGAACTTGTTTCAGTTGCATATCATAAGGAATTCGAACAACCGCTTCAAATACCGTATCGGGAAGTATCGCTTGTGGAACCTCAATATCCACGGGCTTATTAGCTAAATGGCAATTGGCACATACAATACGCCCCGTCGCTTCGCGTGGATTTTCATAACCCTGCTGTGCAAAAATGGGATATGCGCTTGAAATGGATGTCCAAGTTATGACATAGATCATGAGCGATACAGAAATGGATCGAGTAATCTGTTCCTTTATCCAAGAAAAAGTATTTCTAGTTTGCATGGTCCAATCATTGATCCTGAAAATTTTGACAATAAATTGGGTAGGTCACTAATATAGTTCCCTATCCTCGATTCTGCTTTTTACGAGAATAATTTGACTGGAATATTATACAGGATCAATCTCCGGGATGGGTATAAATAGAAAGAGTAAGTATGATTTTCAATGCTTTGCTTATCTACAATTACAAAGTCACAAAGATTTTAATTGGATTCATGTCCGTGGATCATTTTTCAGTCATTCATTGAATGATAAATCACTACAAGTGATGGAGATAGGCGATTTAAATAAAAGAAAAGCCAATATTTAAAAATAGTATCTAGAATGACTGGAATAGTCGAAACAAGAACAGATAGAATTTGATCATTATGAACAAATCCAAAATCTTTGTAGACAGAGCCAATCATTAGTTCCCAAACATGGGGTGAATGGAATCCGACCCAAAAATCGACTAATAAAAGAATAGAAAAAGCTTTTATTGTGTCACTTAAGTTATATAGGAATTCCTGCGCCCAAGAGTTAAGAATAACAAGTTCTTCAGTACCTAAAATAGAATAACCGCTTAGAATAATGAAACAGATTATATTTGTCGAGAAGTGCAAAATCGTATGTATATGATCCTCGTTGTGTATCTTGATTAATTGGATCGTTTCTTTGTGGATTCCTATACGAAGGTTTTGGAGATGTGTCTCCGAGCATTCCTTGATCATTTCGTCCAAGAGGGCGAGTTCTTCTAATTCTATGAATTTTTCTAGAATACTCTTTTCTTGACTATCATTCAAAAAGATTTCGGATTGCCTAGTATTCCACCAATTAGTAACCCAAGATTCCAAACTTTTAGTAACTGAGAGAGAAATCCACCAGGGCAAAAAGACGAGAGATGCAAGATATAAAAGAGGAGTGAATGCTTTCTTTTTTGCCATTTTTTCATCTTTGAATTGGTAATGAACCCACCCCCCGTTCGTTGACTCTATGCGATCGAATATTTCGTTCACGTATGAGTTCTATTACAAGGTATCGAGCCAATGAATCTATTCACTTTTTTATTTGTGATTTCGCGGTGAGTTTTTGAATCTAGAAACAATATAGAAATAGACTAAGAATTCACTTCAAATTCGAATGAAGAAATAATGAAATATTTGTTTGTTACTTATTTTATAAGTGAATTGAAGTATGTAGGTTTCAATACACATAAAAGACCAGAAAGGGTTTTATAGTCTTTTATGTGTACGTCTGCTTTGGCTCAAATGATCGTTCTGAAGAAACTTCGGTTAAGTTATGTTAGAGAAAAAAAGAGGATTTTTGAGTTTTTCCCTCCTCCTAAGAAAGCCAGCCCATTTCTCAAAAGACTTCAATTGGTACACGCAAGAAATAGGCCAATTCAGCAGCTTTTTGTTCAATTTCCCGTGGAGTCAAATTCTCATCAGTACGAGTCAAAGGAATAGCCCCCTGGCCTCTGATGTCCATATAAAGGACACGACGAGCATAAATACCCTCTTTCACTTCTATTCTAATTGACTGAATATTGTTTATAAGGAATCGGAGGCAGATGCGACGATTTTTTCCAGGAAATCCCCAACGAAAAATACACACTATTCCTTCTTTTCTATCGAATCGATCATAACCACTACCTACATTCCAGGAAATTGTACACCACAAATAGGAACTAATAAAGAGACCTCCAATCCCATAGAAAGACATCACGAGCCCTTGTGGAAAAAAAACGATTTGCTGAGACGGAAATAAAGATGTGAAATTTCTACCAAAATAACTGGAAGTTCCAACCAAAAAGAATCCTAATGAACCTAAAAAAAGGATAATGGCCCAGCAGAAATTACTTGTTTTTCGAGACCCCGTTATAGATTCTATCCATAGATGTTCTGATCGACAACTCATACTTGATCCGGTTGCATTTTATTGGAATTGAGAGAATACCCCAAATTCATTTGACTTGACTCTTTTTGTTTCCGAAGTAACTCTCATCAACTAGCACTAGGTTGATGTGAACCTTTAGGAGTAATTCATCAAATTGGTTAGATCTAAAATAAAATAATAACATACCCCTTCCCTATCTCGTATGATCCCACTATAGATATCGACATACATATAGATACGCCGATTGGCCATCTGCCAATCCTGATCTTTTTGAAAATAACTAGAATTCATTTACCCATACATCATCTTTCTGCAGGCATAAGAGTTTTTCCTTTCATTTTAATCTTCGATGGAAGCCATATGTTACACCCTATTCTACTAAATAGATATCTGTGTTATGATACGAGTCTAAGTTAAAAAAATGGATGAGATTGGGTCCTACCGGATCTAAACAATCTTATTTTTTTGAACATGAAGAGATAAAGAAGCCATTGCAATTGCCGGAAATACTAGGCCCACTAAAGGCACAAAAACAGAGGGAAGGTTGAAAGTTGTCATAGAATGGGTACCTCGATTTACTATTTGTACCTGTTATTATTATTTAGAAAGATATCTTATAATAATTATAATTAAGAATTGGAATTATGAAATTCTTATTCATTAAGAATTTCATTTAGTAATTAGTATTTATGAAATGGGAATTTGAATTGGTATAGATTCCCGTATCTATCTAAGAGAGTATATACTAGACTTATTCATCTTTCTACATCACAAATATGTATGAGAATCACCTTTCTTATTATTCTTTCTTTTTTCTCGTCTTTTGCTCTTGTCTCCTAACTGAAATTTTTTTGAAGTTTCTTACAAATTCTCGAAAGATTCGTTAGAATCCAACCCAACAGGAATTCTTAGTCAAAATGATATTTTCGAGAGAGAGAGAAAGATAGAAAAATCTATGTCTATCTTTCTCTATTTGAATTATATATCAATACGTAAGGCGGGAGGAGGAAATTCGTTTTATTTGCCAAATTTCACGAAAAGAAGAATTTATTCTTTTATCTTGTTGACAGAGGCTATTTAATTAAATTAGTAAGCCAATATAACTAACTAAAGAATAAAAAAAGTTATCCGCAACTTTTGATTCTTTCTAGAATCTACAAAGAGATCTTAGGTCAACAAAGAAAATTCCATTTGTCTAATTTTTACTCGGAGTCCAATAAACTAATTGTTTTTGTTTGCTAAAAAAAAGAATTGAACTTAATGTTCTGTTCTACTCGATTGAATTTTGATTCAAAGGAAAGAAACCATGGACCTGAAATAAATCATTCAAAACACTTTTTAAAGTATTTCGTGGTACAACTAGATCGAATAACCCCTTATCGAATAAATATTCCGTCTCTTGTGAACCTTCAGGCACTTCTTTATTCAATGTTTGTTCAATTACCCTTTTACCCGCAAATGCAATATAGGCATTGGGTTCGGCAACAATGAGATCCCCCAACATACCAAAACTGGCTGTCACCCCACCAGTAGTAGGAGACGTAAGGATTGATACATAAAATAACTTTTGATTTGTTTGAAAATGATATAA